AGATCTTGAGCGACCAATCCGGCAGAACAACTCAAAAGATAAAGAAGTATCGTGAATTTCTTCATGCTCGTTCCAAGTTCGAAGTACCATTTGTACAAATAAGAATCCCCTCCCTTACAGGATTTCTTCTTCATATAGATAGATATAGGATCTATGGGGCAATTACTTAGAAGTACATTTTGTGTAACAGCCCTTCCTATCTGATAGAAAAGGATCCCATGATCCTGAACCGATCTTATCTGGGATCGAAAATCCCAAGTTTTTCTATGAAGAGCTGATCTAATTGTATTAGTTTCTATAATGGATTTCTTCTGTGTAATACTAATTGATAGGGCCTCATTGATAAGTGCTACAAGATCTCGCGCATTGGAACCCATGGTTATGGACCCGAATCCGTTAGTATGGAACATCTTCTTTTCCAGGTGAAATCCTCTAGTATATGAAAGAATGAAAAAGTGCTTTCGTTGTTGTGGAAGAAGAAGCCTTCGTATCTTAATGCATGTATTTAATTTATTCGGAGCTATTAGAGCGGGATCCACTTTTTGGGGAATATGAGTCGAAGCAATAACAAGAATCTTTCCAGTGGAACATCTTTCACAATCCCTGGAAAGATAGTTCTCTAATAGACCGAGGGATAAGTAATTCGACTCATTCACATGCAGATCATGAATGTTTGGAATCCATATTATGCAAGGAGACATTGCTTTTGCTAATTCGAATTGAAGGGTGATATCAAATCGGTCTATTTTCGGCGTCATATACATAGTTAGCACATTCGTCATAGTTAGCAGCTCCGTATCAATATCAAGGTCATCATCACTATCATCAATATCGTCACTATCATCAATATCGATATCATCAATAAGATAACCTTTAGGCTTGTCATCCAGGAACTTGTTCGGAAATACCGTAATGAAAGGAACATAGGAGTTTGTCGCTAGGTATTTGACCAAACAGGATCGTCCAGTTCCTATAGAACCTATCACTAAAATACCTCTAGAAGGGGATAGGGCTAAGCGGAGCGAAAAGGGTTTTCCATGAGAAGATGGGGAATGAAAAATATTAGCCCCACACGAGGTTTGTGAATAAGTGATTGTATGATAATGAGCAAGGAATATCCGTCTTTCTGCTAAACAGGATCTATTGAACTCATAATTCATTAGATCCTTTTGATGAATGTCAACTAAGTATCGTAAGGAAATTGATCCCGGTTGTTCAATCATTTGATAACCAGAGTCATTCTTTGATAAATGATCACTATGAGTCAGACTCAATAGAATTTGATCAATCCTTTTTTCTGTCGTTAAGGTGGAGAACTGAACCAAGAATTCTCTTTCTTCATCATCAATCGAATCACTGTTCGCGACCCAGAATTCTATTTTCTCATCAATCCAATCACCGTTCACGTTTTTTCTTTTTCTTATCAATGAATAGATCTCTTTACTTGTACGACTTAGATGTCTCGTATTTCTCGAAAAAATGATTCGATTGATGGGATTTGGTATGATACTTACAAGATCGATGAGATTGATCTTCCAATCTTTCTTCTTAGAACGTATTGATTTGACCCCATAAGCGGGACCACCACCCAATAGCATGTTGCCACCAGAAGCAGAACCCCGTATTTCTTCCAGAGAATCTCCTAATTGTTCCAGAACAACTAGAAAGAGATTCTTTAACCAGAAAGGATTCAGTTCAGATGTAGGATACCTATCCAGAAGTTTTCGAAATTCCATCATGTATGATGGAATCATCAAAGATTTGATCTTTTCTAACTCTGTCTGTAACTCACTAGAGGCTCGGGAAACAAAGAGAAGATGCATACGAACGAGATATCCAGCAACAAGAAGAAGGAAAAAGATGGAATAGAGGAACTCCCGAGCATTTGTTGATCTCAGATGTGCCCATATCAATGGAACGGGTGACTCATTATTTCGATGAATCATTTCTTCGGACAGAAGAAGATTCTGTAAACATTGACTCGAAATCTCACTTATCAGAGTCCATTGTGGAAGAATCTTCTGAAGAATTGGCCGTGATATATCTGATCCATGCATCATATCATGAAAAATGGATACAAATTTTTGACTACTACTCAGTATCGGCAATGGGTCTGAAAGAGTATCTAAAAGGGTGAAATTGAGATATTTGCACCCTGTCGAAGTAAGGAACCATGGCATATATGTTTGGAACAGATTCCATTTTGAGAGATTTGAAAAAGCACTATCTCGTTGAAAGGTTCTATACATCTGCCCTTTCTCAACGCATTTATTTAGACAAAGACTCCGTTTTTTCCTCTTTCCGGATGGTAAATATTTCTCAGAACATGGAGTGTGAATCAAACCCATGTTTGAATTGAAACTGAGATACTGATGCAAGTTATTCCCTTCTGAATCAGATAGATTCATATCTGAAAGAGGCTGACAATAAGTTTTTTCCAAATTGACTATTTGTTCCTCTTTTAGAGGTGTTGCAGAAATGTCTGCGATCGAGTAAATAG